ATTTCTTTTCTATATATGGAAAGTTTCAAAATCATCATCCTAAGAACGAAATAAGAACTATACAAATTCTATAGCAATAGAAAACAAAAAAGAAAAACTGGAGAGTTATCATTATTTTGTAATCTTTAGTACCTTTATGCCTCAAGATAATCAATTAGGTCGTTTAAATAATTTATATAAAGAAATAATTTCTATAAAAACGAAAAATAATCACATATATATAAATCAATAAAAAAATAATCACATATATATAAATCAATAAAAAAATAATCACATATATATAAATCAATAAAAAAATAATCACATATATATAAATCAATAAAAAAACAAAAATAGATACAAATTTTATTGTCTATTGCAATAGACAATAGAAAAAAAAATAAAACCAAGGAGGTGGTGATCATGCTATTTCAATCATTCGTAAGCTTGTGTATGAAGATAACCAATTCGGTCGTTGGGGTCGGACTCTATTATGGATTTCTAACTACATTCTCCATAAGGCCCGCTTATCTCTTCCTTTTCGTTGAAGAACCCGAGCAGAAGGCAGCAGCAATAACTGGTTTGATTATGGGCCAGCTCGTGAGGTTCATGTCGATCTATAATAGGCCTCTGCATCTACTATTGTGGACACCTCATATACTAGCTGTACTATTTCTACCGTATCTTTTGCTTTATTTCGCAGCCGACAATTGGGACTATACTATCACTACCAGTACCAGAAGCAATTTCCTCATTTTCCTGAATACTTTCATTTTTCAATTAGCCAACCAGATCCTTTTACCAAATTCAACGTTAGCCAGATTAGTCAATGTTTATATGTTTCGATGCAACAACAAGATGTTATTTGTAACAAGTAGTTTTGTTGGTTGGTTAATTGGTCACATTTGTTTCCTTTTATTCACGAAAAGATTATTCGACTGGATACGGATCTATCTTTTGAGTAGATCTAAGAAGGAACTTGTGTCAGCATTGGATAAGTACATTTATAAGTACCTTGGGGCAAAATTTCAGGTCCGTTTTTCACACTTTCAGTACCGTGTGTCAGAATTGAATAAGTACATTAAGTCAGAATTGAATAAATACAAAAAGAAGATTTATCAGTACCTTGTTAGGTCCCTTGGGGAAGAATTTGAATTCCTTATGCGAACCTTTCAGTGGGTTGTGTCAGAAATTCAGTACTTGCTGTTAATAAACTTGAGGAGAAACACGGGTCGGTTCGTGAATATTTTCTTATTTGTTACCTGTGCCTACTATTTAGGCAGAATACCTGTATTCATTTTTCCACATCCACTGACACGCGTCCAAGCCCCACAACTGCAACCAAATTGGTTAGCCAGACAAGGCCGAGAAGCTGACACTTACTGGGAGGACGAGGACGAGGAAGAGGAAAAGGAAGAGGAAAAGAAAGAGGAAAAGAAAGAGGAGATTGCACGAAAAAAAGTGCTATTCAAAGAAGAAATTCCTCCCACGCGTTTGGGAGCGGATCTGGATGAAGAAAAAGATCAAAAAGCACCCATAGTGGTGGAAGGCATTTTAGCGGCCGATTTTTTTCAGTTTCAATGGACTCGTCCAGTACGATACATAAGCAATCAACACTTTTTTGGGGCTGTAAGAAAGGAAGCTTCACAATATTTTTTTGATACATGCCGAAGTGATGGAAAAAAAAGAATATCTTTTACAGATCCTCCAAGTTTTTCTAGTTTTAAGGAACTGACGAAAGGGATGATATCTTCGTCCACAGTAGAAAGACTCTCCTTTGATAAACTAGACAAAGATTGGCTTTATAAGAACAAACAAAGACAAAACAACTTAAATAACGAGTTTATAAAGAGAATTGAGGCTCTAGACACGGGATTTCTTTTTCGAGATATACTCGACAAAAGGACTCGGGTTTGTATTGAGAAAATGAACGAAACCTGCCTCTGCCTACCAAAAAGGTATGATCCTTTGTTGAATGGGCCCTCTCGTGGAAGAATCAAAAAGTTTAGAAAAGTAATCGAGGATCCCGAAGAAAAGGAGAAAAGCGAAGAAAAGGAGAAAAGCGAAGAAAAGGAGAAAAGCGGAGAAAAGGAGAAAAGCGAAGAACAGGAGAAAAGGGAAGAAAAGGCACCGAAAAGCAAAGAACAGGAGAAAAGGGAAGAAGAGGCACGTCTACGCGAAGAAGCACGTCTACGCGAAGAAGCACGTCTACGCGAAGAAGCACGTCTAAGCGAAGAAAGGGCACTTCTTCAATTGGGTGAATTTCGTGAAAAAGTCTACAATGTAATTAAATCTAGTAAATCTAGTGGAAGAAAAAAGAATGCAATGCAATCTCGTCGAAGAAAAAAGAATGCAATGCAATCTCGTCGAAGAAAAAAAAATGGAATTACAAAATCTCGTGAAAGAATCGACGATGGAACTACAAAATCTCGTCGAAGAAAAAAAAATGGAACTACAAAATCTCGTGAAAGAATCGACGATGGAACTACAAAATCTCGTGAAAGAATCGACGATGAACCTACAGAATCTCAACTTAAGCAAATCCTTGCTCTAAATCAAATTCATGAGACCCTTTTGCCAGGTTTCATTTTCGAGTCCCCAAAATTTGAAGAGAGAATGTTCGCGATACTAAAAAGTAAAACACTAAAACTAAGAGCAGAAGGAAAATTATATTATAATCCTTTGGCAAAATTTTTTTCTAAGCCTTGGGAAAAAGGGGGGGGAGGCATTGATTGGAACCAGCGAAAACTAAAAAAGCTACAGCAACTAAAGACTTATAAAGTGGGAGAAAGTGTGGGACGAGCGCACATCAATCAACGCGTCCCTCGCTGGTCATACGTATTACTCCGCGAGGTCGCATACGACCTGGACGAACCCTTTGTGACCAAGCGGGGAGATAATGAGTGCTTTGATATTATATCAGCACAATACAAATATGAAATTATTTTGAATCAGGATACTCAAAATTTACTTATCAAAAATCTTTCTAAAGATAGTAATAATATTGATCCGGAGATTGCTAAAGAGATTAATGAGAAGGTTAAGAAGGATTTGATCAAGAGTGGGGGAGACCCTTATAGTATTGACTTTGAGAAAAGCCTTGCTCATGTTCACGCTGGCAGCCTCATCACCAATATCGAGTGGAAAACCGAGAATAAGGACGTGTGGAGGACCTCCTTGAGAGCGATGCGCGACCAATTTTGGCATCAGGATGACATCAAAGGTGTTGCGAGCGTCCTAAGGCGTAAAAACGGAGTTGTTGTAAGACAGATTGAAATGTTTCCGCATTCCCCTCTTTTTTTGGGCTTCTTAAAAAGTACACTATCTAGTTCTTTTAGGGTAGTGAAACCCCTTGTTTTGAAAATGCAAAATTTGCTGCATAGGTTCAAAAAAGGGGACCTTTTCACTCTTAAGGGACCTAAGAAAGAACAGACAAAAACAAAAAGGAAGACAAAAAGGAAGACAAAAAGGAAGATAGACGAAAAAAAAAGCAAAGCATTGAAAGAACGGAAAAAATTGAAAAGAATCAAAAAAGAGAAAATCGAACTAGACCCCGAAGAAGAGCTGTTCCGGATGGATGGAATAGATGCATGGAATGAGCTTTATTATGGGCTAGGAGTAAGAGGTATCGTATTAATTTTTAACTCCTATTTTAGAAGATATATTGCATTGCCTTTAGCGATAATAGCTAAAAATATTGGTCGTATCTTATTTTTGCAGCAGCCCGAGTGGGCTGAGGATAGAAAGGACTGGGAAAACGAGACTCATCTTTTATGCAACGATGACGGTTTTGCTATAGGCGTCATATCCATCAGCAACTTTCCGGAGGAGTGGTGGGAATACGGTCTTCAGGTCAAAGTTTTATGGCCTTTAGAGTTGAAACCTTGGCACACAGCGGATGATAGACAAAGGATAACCAACGATTATGCTTTTATAAGGTCTTTCTGGGGACTAGCTGACTATCCTTGGGGTGGTGCCCGACCCAATCGTTCCTTTTCCATTTTTTGGGGGCCCATTTTTAACGAACTAGGCAAAAAAAGTCAAAGATTAGCAGCAGAAAAATTGGAAGGGAGCGCCTTTCGACTTATAAGAAGCGTTTTCAACCAAAAAATAAAGCAAAATTTTGTTAGAGTTCTAGGAAACCCAAAAGAAAGCATAAAACGGCTTAAAGAAAGCATAAAACGGCTTAAAGAAAGGGTTCTAGTTCTAAAAAGCACAATTTTGAAAATAATCAAAAAAAATACAAGATTGAAAGGGATAGGAGTAGATGAATCGAGTGAAACTCAAAAAGAAAAAGATTCTATAATCAGCAATGAGATAATTCATGAATCATTTAGTCAAATTCGATCTACAGCTTTTACAAATTCAGAAGAAAAAATACAAAATCTGATTAATAGAACAAGCACAATCAAAAATCAAATAGAAAGAATTATAAAAGAAAAAAAAAAAGTAACTCCAGGACTAAATAATAGTCCTAACAACAAAAAGCAAAATAATAATGTAGAATCACCAAAAAATATTTGGAAAATTGTAAAAAGAAGAAATGTTCGATTAATAAGTAAATGGAATTATTTTCAAAAAATTTTCATTGAAAAAATATACAAAATATACCTAGATATCTTTCTATGTATCATTAAGATTCCTAGAATCAATTTAACAAAAAAATTTTTTGAGAAAGACATTTCCAATACTGAAACAAATCAAAAAAGAATTAACTTTAGTTCGACTATAAAAAATATAAATAAGCGGAAGTCACAGATTGTTCCGAAATTTGCTTCCTTACCCAATTTATCTTCCCTGTCACAAGCATATGTATTTTACAAATTATCACAAACCCTAGTTAGTGATAAGTTAAGATCTGTTCTTCAATATCGCGGAACGTCTTTTTTTCTTAAGACTGCAATAAAGGATTCTTTTGAAAGACAGGGAATATTGCATTCCGAATTAAAGCATAAGAAACTTCGAAATTTTGGAACGAATCCATGGAAAAACTGGTTAAGAGGTCAGTCTCAATACAATTT